GATTCTAGTGTATATGTTTTGGATAGCTACGTATTTTTCTAGATACCCAAGATCTTAAATACAAAATGTAAGACCAAAGACAACTCGTTCGATTATTGCGTTGGGTCCACAATTAATCCTAGAAGCTCTTAGAATCGGTATATTCTTTTCTATCCTCTATCCCGCCATTTTATTTTGTCCCAAGTATCACAACTTCTTCGACCCATCCTGTATATTGTCCGTTTCGTTCCGTGTTGGAATATAAAAAGATTCTATTAGTAGACGAGATTTTACGAAAAAAGTTCATTTATAGGAGAGAACAACTATTTCTTTTTTTCGATACGAATTTTACACAAGATGCGAGCCGAGGCTATTTCGAATTGAAAAAGGTCGTATATGGCGAAGTGATACCCTGGGGTCTCACAAAAAATCATTATTTTTTTTTTTTCAATTGACTATTCATCTATTGTATTTTCATGAAAATAGGGACAAGAGAGCTCTATGAAAAAAGGGTGGTTCAATTCGATGTTATCTAAGGGTAAAAGGGAATTAGGATACAGGTGTGGGTTAAGTAAATCAATGGATAGTTTTGGTCCTATTAAAAATACCAGTGTAAGCGAGTACTCAATTCGAAATGCTAAGGATAAAAACATTCATAGTTCGAGTGATAGTGACTGTTCGAGTTACAGCAATTTAGCTGGTGTCAGGGACATTCGTAATTTCATCTCAGATGACACCTTTTTTGTTGAGGATAGTAATAGGGACAACTATTCGATATATTTTGATATTGAAAATCTAATTTTGGAAATAGACAATGATCATTCTTTGATGAGTAAACTAGAAAGTTCTTTTTATAGCTTTCGTAATTATAGTTCTAGGAATACTGGATCAAAAAGTGATGATCCCGACTATGATCGTTACATGTATGATACTAAATCGAGTTGGAATAATCACATTCATAATTGCCTCGACTCTTACCTTCATTCTCAAATCTGTATTCATAGTCACATTTTAAGTAGTAGTGACAATTATAGTGCTAGTTACATTTTAAATTTAATTTCGAGTCAAAGTGAAAGTAGTAGTGAAAGAGAGAGTTCCAATATACAAAGTAGCACGAATGGTAGTGATTTAACTATAAGCGAAAGTTCTGATGATCTCGATATAACTCAAAAATACAGGCATTTATGGGTTCAATGCGAAAATTGTTATGGATTAAATTATAAGAAATTTCTTAAGTCCAAAATGTATATTTGTGAACAATGTGGATTTCATTTGAAAATGAGTAGCCCAGATAGAATCGAACTTTCGGTTGATCCAGGTACTTGGGATCCGATGGATGACGACATGGTCTCTATAGATCCCATTGAATTTCATTCAGAAGAGGAACCTTATAAAAATCGTATTGATTCTTATCAAACAAAGACAGGATTAACGGAAGCTGTTCAAACAGGTACAGGGCAACTAAACGGGATTCCCATCGCAATTGGGGTTATGGATTTTCAGTTTATGGGGGGTAGTATGGGATCCGTAGTAGGCGAGAAAATCACCCGTTTGATCGAATATGCTGCCAATCAATTTTTACCTCTTCTTCTAGTGTGTGCTTCCGGGGGAGCACGCATGCAAGAAGGAAGTTTGAGCTTGATGCAAATGGCTAAAATATCTTCTGCTTTATATGATTATCAATTAAATAAAAAGTTATTCTATGTATCAATTCTTACATCTCCTACTACTGGTGGAGTGACTGCTAGTTTTGGTATGTTGGGGGATATCATTATTGCTGAACCTAATGCCTATATTGCATTTGCGGGTAAAAGAGTAATTGAACAAACATTGAATAAGACAGTACCTGAAGGTTCACAAGCGGCTGAATTTTTATTCCATAAGGGCTTATTCGATCCAATCGTACCACGTAATCCTTTAAAAGGTGTTCTGAGCGAGTTATTTCAGTTCCACGCCTTTTTTCCTTTGAATCAAAATAAACTCCAGTAGAGTTTTTAAGCTGAAGAATCTATTTTTATTTGGTGACATAAGATTTCATTGTACAAGGAAGTGTGCAGATAATTCTTTTTTTTTTTACCGATATGACGGATTAGTAATCAGTAAACCTCTCTCAACAAAACAACATAAAAAAAGCATTCTTCTTTAGAATTAATTAGTGGGCAGGACAAATAAAACGAATTTATTGTTCCCCTCTTGCGTATGTATATATCATTCAAATAGAGAAAATAGAAAATCTTGCATCTTTCTCTATCTCCTGACAAGGACCATTTTCCTAGGAATCTCTGCTGTTGGATCGGATTCGTTAAAATTCTTCGGGAATTTGTAATCGGGAATTTGTAATACAAAAAGAAATTAGATATTAAACAAGAAATCCGAAGCTAAGAACAACAGAAGAAGAAAAATAAGTAATAATAATAACGAAAATGGGTTATCATCCATCTATTTCATGTAGAAAGATGAATAGGTCCGTTCGACATTCCTTGCGCTTAGTATATATACTTATTTAGTATATTCAGTATACTTATATACAATTATATAAGTATACTGAATATATATTTCTATACGAATTAGAATATGATAATAATTAGAATATTAATTCTAATTATTATAGGATATCTTTATACCAGTAACAGGTACAAATATTAAATCGAGGTACCCTTTCTATGACAATTCTCAACAGTTTTCCCTCTATTTTAGTCCCCTTAGTAGGCCTAGTATTTCCGGCAATGGCAATGGCTTCGTTATTTCTTTATCTTGAAAAAAATAAGATTTTTTAAATCCGATCGGATCAAGGTCAACTCTCATCTAGTTTTTTTTAAGACTTAGCGATGACGGATATCCATTTAGTAAAATGGTGTATAAGACTAAGAAGTGGCTTTTTCCGAACATAAACGAAAGAGCTCTTATGCATGTCTAAACATGATATATAGGTAATTTAATTCTATATATTGTCAACAATAGGCTGTGATCTGAACTCATGTCTGCAATGAAAGTCAATGTATCTATATGTATGGACCGTTCTATAGGGAATCATAGGAAGGGGATGCTCATATGCTATTAGATCTAACCAATTCAATGACTTACTGCTAAGAGTTCACATCAAAATAGTACTAGTTGATGAGAATTACTTCGGAAACAAAAAAAGTAAACTAAAATTGATTTTCTTTTGGTTATTTCCCCAATTCCAATAAAATGCAACTGGAGCGAGTATGTATGAGTTGGCGATCAGAATATATATGGATAGAATCCATAGCGGGCTCTCGCAAAACAAGCAATGTCTGCTGGGCCCTTATCCTTTTTTTAGGTTCATTAGGATTCTTAGTGGTTGGAATTTCTAGTTATCTTAATAGGAATTTGCTATCTTTATTTCCGTCTCAGCAAATAAATTTTTTTCCACAAGGGATTGTGATGTCTTTCTACGGGATCGCGGGTCTCTTTATTAGTTCCTATTTGTGGTGCACAATTACATGGAATGTAGGTAGCGGTTATGATCGATTTGATACAAAAGAGGGAATAGTGTGTATTTTTCGTTGGGGATTTCCTGGAAAAAATCGCCGCATCTTTCTACGATTCCTTATGAAAGATATTCAGTCCATCAGAATAGAAGTTAAAGAGGGTATTTATGCTCGTAGTGTCCTTTATATAGAAAGCAGAGGCTTGGGGGCCATTCCCTTGAACCGTACTGATGAGAATTTGACTCCACGAGAAATTGAGCAAAAGGCCGCGGAATTGGCCTCTTTCTTGCGTGTACCAATTGAAGGGTTTTGAAAAATGAACTGAAGAATAAGAATAAATACTTTCTCGGCAGGAGGAACCCTCGAGACTCCTTTTTTTTTTCGAAATATGCGAAAGTTTCGGTTTTACATTTTTAATAGAAAAAAAGGTTTTTTCATTTCGAAATGTGAATAATATGAATATATTCATTATTTGAATTTGAATCTTTCGGGCATTCATCGAAGGGGGGGAATCGCTTCGAATATTTCATCAATTGGGATATCTGGAAACAATATTGTTTTGTTTTTTATTATTTCTTGATTCAATCTTCATTCCAATTCGAATTGGAATGAAGAATCCGAAGTGGATTCTTCTTTGATTAACGCATGCTTTATAGAAATCTTAGATCACATAGAATCAACGAAAGAGGTGTGTTCATTACCAATTCCCAGATCAAAAAATGACAAAAAAAAAGAACGCATCCATTCCACTTAGATATCTTTCATCTATAGTATTTGTAGTATTTTTGCCCTGGTGGATCCCTCTCTCATTTAATAAAAGTCTGGAATCCTGGGTTACTCATTGGTGGAATACTAGTCAACCCGAAACCTTTTTGAATGATATTCAAGAAAAGCCTATTCTAGAAAAATTCATAGAATTAGAGGAATTATTCCTCTTGGACGAAATGATAACGGAATTTCCGGAAAGACGTCTAGAAAAGTTTCGTATAGGGCTAGGGCTCCCGAAAGAAACAATTCAATTAATCAAGATGCACGATGAGGATCATATCCATACGATTTTTCACTTCTCGACAAATACAATCTGCTTCGTTATTCTAAGTGGTTATTCGATTCTGTGTAATGACGAACTTTTTATTCTTAACTCTTGGGTTCAAGAATTCCTATATAATTTAAGCGATACAATAAAAGCCTTTTCGATTCTTTTCGTAACTGATTTATGTATTGGATTCCATTCGCCTCGCGGTTGGGAACTACTGATTGGCTATGCCTACAAGGATTTTGGATTTGCTCATAATGATAATGATATTATTCTATCTGTTCTTGTTTCCACTTTTCCAGTCATTCTAGATACGTTTTTTAAATATTGGCTTTTTTCTTATTTAAATCGTGTATCTCCGTCACTTGTAGTGATTTATCATTCAATGACTGAGTGAAAAGAGATTCAATGATCCAATTCGAATATTTTGGATTTTGTATATAAGCAAAGCATTCAAAGCCGTACTTACCTTACTTTACTTACCTTACTTTTTCTGCCCACCCAGAGTAAAAATATTTCAGTAAATAGCA